ATCATTCATTGGTGGGAGGTGATTATGGCAAAATGGAGAAGGTGGAAGAAGGTCTTGCAAAAGATGGAGACGAAGAGGATCTTAAGTACACAAGTAAAAGCTTTAGCTGAAAATGTATGTATGTCTGCTCACAAAACACGAAGAGTCATTGATCAGATTCGTGGGCGTTCCTATGAGGAAACACTTATGCTACTGGAACTCATGCCTTATCGAGCATCTTATCCCATTTTTAAATTGGTTTATTCTGCAGCAGCAAATGCTAGTCACAATAAAAGTTTCAACGAAGCTGATTCAGTCATTAGTAAAGCCGAAGTCAATGGGAGTACTATCGTGAAAAGGTTAAAACCTCGGGCTCGAGGACGTAGTTATCCGATAAAAAGACCCACCTGTCATATAATTATTGTAGTGAGGGATAGCTCTAAAAAGAAAACGGATCAGGATATATATTTAGAAACAAAGGATCAATGGAAAGATCCTATAATAGAGAGATATTTGGAGAAAGAGAGAGAAAAATAAAGAGAAAGAGAGAGAAGAAAAATATGGGCAAAAAAATAAATCCCCTTGGTTTCCGACTTGGTGGGGAAAACCAAAAGCATAGATCCCTTTGGTTCGCGCAACCAAAAAATTATTCCATAGGGCTCCAGGAAGATGAAAAAATACGAGATTGTATCAAGAATTATGTACAAAAAAATAGGAGAATATCCTCGGGTTTCGAAGGAATTGCACATATAGAGATTCAAAAAAAAATCGATCTGATCCAGGTCATAATCTATATTGGATTTCCAAATTTGTTAATAGAGGGTCGAGCACGAGGAATCGAAGAATTACAGATCAATGTACAAAAAGGATTTAATTCTGTGAACCGGAGACTTAACATTGCTATCACAAGGGTTGCAAAACCTTATGGACAACCTAATATTCTTGCAGAATATATAGCTCTACAATTAAAGAATAGAGTTTCCTTTCGAAAGGCAATGAAAAAAGCTATTGAATTAACCGAACAAGCGGATACAAAAGGAATTCAAGTGCAAATTGCAGGACGTATCGACGGAAAAGAAATTGCACGTGTCGAATGGATCAGAGAAGGTAGGGTTCCCCTACAAACCATTCGAGCTAAAATTGATCATTGTTCCTATACAGTTCGAACTATCTATGGGGTATTAGGCATCAAAATTTGGATATTTGTAGACGAGCAATAATGGGCCTTTCCTTGCCATTCTATCCAGTGATAGAACAAAAAACGACAAACTATTCTTTTTCCCTTCAATGAAAAATGAGCAATTCTAATTCTATAGGGTTGAATAAAAATTGGATTGATCATTTGGTATAATTGCTATGCTTAGTGTGTGACTCGTTGGTTTTTCTTTAGAGTTGGGATTCAAAAAAAAAGGACTGGCCCCTAACTAATAACTATAGAACTTAGAACCAGCTCATTGCTTCGTATTATCGAGATCCAAGGAACCAGTCACTATATGATGTGTCAATCATATAGTTGTAGCAACTGAAATCTTTTTTCCATAAAGGAAAAATCAATCTGATTATGGATTGTGAAGTGAAAATAGAGGGATGTGGGTAAATGGAAGGGCGAGAGAAAGAGAGAAGGAGAATATCAATGGTATATGATTCCAATATGTATGGTCTATTATGAATCATCTCATAAAAGGCAGTGTGATAAAGCATCAATACTGATTCGTCCATAATTAGATGAATACGGTTCATAGGAAAAATACCAATAATAAAGAGCCTCGAGTCAATAGAGACTGAGGAGATTGACTTGGGAACGAACTTGAATTGAGGAGCTCCATTGCAGAGTTCAGGCCTAGCCATTAATGGAGAAGCTATGGGAACGACGGAACCTGTGACTGCAGAAGATTCTATTGAAAACGAATCCTAATGATTCATTGGGTGGGATGGCGGAACCAACCAGGAACCAATTGATTTATTCTGAGAGGCCATGGGTTGACCCTACGAATGAAACAAATATTGAAAGAGTAAATATTCGCCCGCGAAACCCTTATTGAATTGCAAAATTTTGGCCGATTCGGTAAAGGTCAAGGATTCGTTCTAAAAAGAAAGCAAAGGCATTATCTTCTATATATAGAAATATACGTCTAGCTATATATACAAGATATACAGATTCCTACGTGACAGATTCAATATCAATAAATCCCATGATTTAGTGTATTATTCAATAAATACATGTGTATCTGTAATATTATTGAATCGTTTCATTCGCGAGGAGCTGGATGAGAAGAAACTCTCATGTCCGGTTCTGTAGTAGAGATGAGGTTGAGAAACAACCATCAACTATAACCCCAAAAGAACCAGATTCCGTAAACAACATAGAGGAAGAATGAAGGGAATATCTTATCGAGGCAATCATATTTGTTTCGGTAGATATGCTCTTCAGGCACTTGAACCCGCTTGGATCACATCTAGACAAATAGAAGCAGGGCGACGAGCAATGACACGATATGCGCGCCGTGGTGGAAAAATATGGGTCCGTATATTTCCCGACAAACCCGTTACAGTAAGACCTACGGAAACCCGTATGGGTTCGGGGAAGGGATCTCCCGAATATTGGGTATCTGTTGTTAAGCCGGGTCGAATACTTTATGAAATGGGCGGAGTATCGGAAACTGTAGCCAGAGCAGCTATTAAAATAGCTGCGTGCAAAATGCCTATACGAACGCAATTCATTATTTCAGGATAGGGATGTGGAACCAAAGGGGTATTTATGATGAAAAAAAACAATCGCGGATTTCTTTATTTCTGGACAGACAATATTTATTTCTTTTTTCCTTCGACCTTTGCATTGAAAGAACAGATTAAAAAAAAAAATGATATGATTCAACCTCAGACCCATTTGAATGTAGCGGACAACAGCGGGGCTCGAGAATTGATGTGTATTCGAATCATAGGAGCTAGTAATCACCGATATGCTCATATTGGTGACGTTATTGTTGCTGTAATAAAAGAAGCAGTGCCCAATATGCCTCTCGAAAGATCAGAAGTGATCAGAGCTGTAATTGTACGTACATGTAAAGAACTCAGACGTGACAACGGTATGATAATACGATATGATGACAATGCAGCAGTTGTCATTGATCAAGAAGGAAATCCAAAAGGAACTCGGGTTTTTGGAGCGATCGCTCGAGAATTGAGACAGTTGAATTTCACTAAAATAGTCTCATTAGCTCCTGAGGTATTATAAATACTAGTAGATGAGACCATGATATAGTAGGGTATCTGAAATGGATCAATTAGTAGATTGTGTTTCACGCATATACTTTTAATAATTCATAAATAAAGAATCAAAAATTCACATAAAAAAAAACGGAACATGTTGATTATATCAAAATTAGGAGGCACCAATAATTATAGTTCGTCATGGGTAGGGACACTATTGCCGATATATTAACTTCTATAAGAAATGCCGACATGGATAAAAAAGGAACGGTTCGAATAGCATCTACTAATATGACCGAAAGCGTTGTTAAAATACTTCTACGAGAAGGTTTTATTGAAAACGTTAGGAAACATCGGGAAAACAACAAATATTTCTTGGTTTCAACCCTGCGACATAGAAGAAATAGGAAAGGAACATATAGAAATATTTTAAAGCGTATCAGCCGACCCGGTCTACGAATCTATTCCAACTATCAACGAATTCCTAGGATTTTAGGTGGAATGGGGATTGTAATTCTTTCTACTTCTAGAGGTATAATGACAGATCGAGAAGCTCGACTAGAAGGAATTGGAGGAGAAGTTTTGTGTTATATATGGTGATCCTTCTGGTATCCGAAGTTGATCCGTAACTTCCTATTTGTGAAAAAGGAGAGGAAAGACGGGTTGTTTAATATCACTCCTCCTCCATTAGTTGATACTTCAAGGGGGTTACCTGGAATGAAAGAACAAAAATTGATTCATGAAGGTTTAATTACTGAATCACTTCCCAATGGTATGTTCCGGGTTCGTTTAGATAATGAAGATCTGATTCTAGGTTATGTTTCGGGGAGGATCCGACGAAGTTTTATACGGATACTACCAGGAGATAGAGTAAAAATCGAAGTAAGTCGTTACGATTCAACCAGGGGACGTATAATTTATAGACTTCGCAACAAAGATTCAAACGATTAGGTGTAGGTGGCTTTTTAAACATTCCTTTCGTGAGAATACAATTCGAGGTTCAAAATTTCAAGAGACTTATTTTCTTCCAAGGAGTAGATTCGGAATTAAGGTAAGGAATAACAAATATGAAAATAAGGGCCTCTGTTCGTAAAATTTGTGAAAAATGTCGACTGATCCGTAGGCGGGGACGAATTATAGTAATTTGTTTCAATCCGAGACATAAACAGAGACAAGGGTAATCTTTCTAAAAAGAAAAAGGGATTTTCTAAAGGACCCGATGGACAAATAAAGGATCTGTTTTGATATGAAATGGATATATCCGTATATCTCTGACTCATATTTATGAGATGATAAAATATGACAAAACCTATACCAAGAATTGGTTCACGTAGGAATGGGCGTATTGGTTCACGTAAGAGTGGGCGTAGAATACCAAAAGGAGTTATTCATGTTCAAGCGAGTTTCAACAATACCATTGTGACTGTTACAGATGTACTAGGTCAGGTGGTTTCTTGGTCCTCCGCTGGTACTTGTGGATTCAGAGGCACAAGAAGAGGGACACCATTTGCTGCTCAAACCGCAGCAGGAAATGCTATTCGTACAGTAGTGGATCAGGGTATGCAACGAGCAGAAGTCATGATAAAAGGTCCTGGTCTCGGAAGAGATGCAGCATTACGAGCTATTCGTAGAAGTGGTATACTATTAAGTTTCGTACGTGACGTAACCCCTATGCCACATAATGGATGTAGACCTCCTAAAAAAAGACGTGTGTAGAAATAAGAATTGAACGGATTTCAAGAGAAATAAATGATTCAATGATCTGAAAAAAGAATAATATTATTATGGTTCGAGAGGAAGTAGCAGTATCC